AAAGAAGTCGTAGAAAAAAGAAGTGGTACTGAGATCATTTGCCCTATATGTGTAAATAGAATTCCGACAGATCTTTACCCGGAGTAGAACATGAACCTAAAAGAATTGAAAGGGCCCATTCAGGAACAAGAAAATTACATCGTGATTTGAATTTCGATGAAACAATACATCAATGGAGGTTAGTTCACTAAGTTCAGTCATTTTTTTTTTTTTTAAGGGAGGCCCCATGTTTTTTGAAAAATGGAAAAAGCCCTTCACCTTCATTAGAAAAACAAAAATCTGTTACAAAAAAAGAAATAAGACTTGAATCGACACATTGATTCTTTTTGTTTTCAAAATTTTTTTTTGAACCGTATGCATCCAAAGGTGCACGTACGGTTCCTAAGGGATAGAATTTTGTCCTAATCAACCGACTTCATCGAGAAAGATTACTTTTTTTAGGCCAAGAAGTTGAGAACGAGATATCGAATCAAATTGTTGGTCTCATGGTATATCTCAGTCTAGAAGATAATACTAGGGACCTTTTTTTGTTTATAAACTCTCCTGGTGGATTGGTAATGCCTGGAATAGCCATTTATGATACTATGCAATTTGTGATACCCGAGGTACATACAATATGCATTGGATTAGCTGCTTCAATGGGATCTTTCATTCTGGTTGGGGGAGAAATTACCAAACGTCTAGCATTCCCTCACGCTTGGCGCCAATGGTTTTTATTTGAAAAAAAAAAAGACTATGCCTTCGCCATATCGAATATGAATAATAAGTAATAATAGCATGGCACTTTGAGTTCGATATGAACAAACCATTATTGTTTTTTCAGAACATGAGATTTTGTATCGAGATAGTAGTATGAAACAAAGGTTATTTCCGATTTTATCTTATGTGTCGGGAGAACATTTCAGCGTCACAAACCATTTTTATTCCACACTGGAAGCCTTTTTTATTATATTTATTTTATGAAAGAAAGAGTACGAAAATGAAAAAAAAAAAAAGTATTTCCTTATTTAATCGTATCAGAAAGACACTTTGGGATTGCTAAATCACCGACGAAATAAATATATAGAAAGCAACAGAACCATCATAGTATTTTTTTACTCTTACGAAAAGAAGGACGGTAAATGGATTATTCCACGATCTAAATTGTATGTATTCCATTTCTTTCTTCGATGGAAGGGGGAGGGAATAGATAGGAGGAGTAAATTCCATTGCAGAGCCGTATGCAATGCACAAAAGATGCCCGTACGGTTGTTCAATTTTTTTCTTGTTATTTTTTTATCCCTTTAGCCCGCCCAATCTTGCGAGATAGAAGAACCATTAATGATGTTATATCAATTCATCAGGGTTATGATTCACCAACCTGCTAGTTCTTTTTATCGGTCACAAACAGGGGAATTTATCCTGGAAGTGGAAGAACTAATGAGACTTCGCGAAACCCTCACAAAGGTTTATGTACAAAGAACGGGCAACCCTTTGTGGGTTGTATCCGAAGACATGGAAAGGGATGTTTTTATGTCAGCAACAGAAGCCCAAGCTCATGGAATTGTTGATCTTGTAGGGATTTAAAATGAAAATACTGGGGATTTACGTGAAATCCCTAATGCCATTTCAAAACATAATTTTTATTTTCCGCGATTTGATATTGAGTCGAAATAATTCATAATCATCAATCATAAATCAGGTTAAGATCGATCTAAACCAACCCATTCTATATATATATATATATACAACATGCCAACTATTAAACAACTTATTAGAAACACAAGACAGCCAATAAGAAATGTCACAAAATCTCCCGCTCTTAGAGGATGTCCTCAGCGTCGAGGAACATGTACTAGGGTGTATGTGCGACTCGTTTAGATCATGAACTCGAACAGATGAGACAACTTTTTCAGTATCAATATCAAGGATTAGTACCAATGAATAGGATAGATAGAGTAGAATAAGGCCATTTACTATCTAAAACTAAAAACGAAAAATGAGGATCTATCATATACCCTGTTGTGTATTGTGTATGGAATTTATGGTTTCCATTGGTGTAAATCCAATCACCTCGATTTGAGATGAGAATAAATCCCCCATTGGTAGCAAATGGTTATCCATTAAGCGGGGGAAATAGTATTATAAAAACCAAAAAGGTTATGCTTCTATTCTTGAAAGAACGGACTAACAGGGTTAGCTACCTAGCCAACTTTCATAATTAAATGCCGTCACCGTATGGATAGCTCTTATTGTGAAAGGCCTATTACTGTATCATTGATGGGTAGAGCCAAAGAGTGTGAACTATACAAGTTAACAATACCATTTGATTAAATGAGAGAAGAGGCTCCGGTGCATAGAGAGGACCTCACCGTTTAAGAAGTAACCATAGAAACGATGGAACCCACTATTTTTTTTTTATGTATTTAGTATAGTATCGGTAGAATTTCTTATTTACAGGTGAACTAAATGCCGGAAACGAATAAAAAATTGTGGTTGGGAAGGTCATAGTAGCAAAAGACATTGGAATTTATATTTTATATATAGGAATAATCCGTTTTGTTATTAATCGACCGGGGGAGGGGAAAAGAATGACTGAAAGAAGAGAAATCAATTAGTTATTCATTAAAGTTTAATTTGATTCAATGACCAGAGTTAGACGAGGATATACAGCTCGTAGGCGTCGAACAAAAATTAGTTTATTTGTATCAACTTTTAAAGGGGCTCATTCAAGACTTACTCGAACGATTACTCAACAGAAAATAAGAGCTTTGGCTTCTTCTCATCGAGATAGAGGCAGGCAAAAGATAAATTTTCGTCGTTTGTGGATTACTCGGATAAATGCAGTAACTCGTGAGAATAAGGTATTCCATAGTTATAGTCGATTAATACACCATCTGTACAAGAAGCAATTGCTTCTTAATCGTAAGATACTTGCGCAAATAGCTATATCAAATAAGAATTGCCTTTACACGATTTCCAATAAGATCATCAAATAAAGTCGATTTGAAAGTAAAGTAATATACAGGAATGATTGAAACAGAATTCCCCGGAGAATGAACTCCGGGAAAGATAGAAAAAAATGAAGATAAGTAGTAGGAATGAACAAACATATTTCAAAAAAAAAATCTTTTTTCTTTCCCCATTTTTATTGTTTCTTATAACATAACAATCAAATATGAATTCTAGGCTTTTTCGAACAAAACATCAATCGGAACTCGAGTTCAGATTGGAGTTTTGATTCAATTGAGGAATATGACTATTTATTTCTGGTTCTAGGACCCGTAGTTCTAGGGATCGACTCGGCTCTCTCAAATTGTTTCTCATTATTAAGAAAAGGTAACAAAGATAAAATACGAGCTTGTTTTATAGCAATAGTAATTAATCGTTGTTGTTTCAAGGTCAATCTATTCACCCGTCTAGATAATATTTTTCCTTGTTCACTAATAAATCGACTAATTAAACTCATGTTTCTATAATCAATTCGATCCCCCGATCCAATTGGGGGCAAACGCCTACTAAAAGAGAGCTTAGACTTACGAAAAGGTTGCTTGGATTTATCCATGGTTTATTCCTTATTTCTAAAATTCTATTTTTTTATTCATTTCAGATCCGGCCGAAATAGGGTTTGTTTTATTTATATATTGTTTTATTTATATATTGTTTTATTTATATATTGTTTTATTTATATATTATATTATATATGATATATGTTAAATTATTTCTCTTTCTGCTCCTTGGAATTGGAATGAAAAGATCGAACACGCGTTTTGTTCGATCTATTTCTTTATTTCCCCATGAATCGTATGCTTATGACAATAGCGACAAAATTTTCTTAACTCTAATCGACTGGGTGTATTGTGTCGATTCTTTTGAGTAATATATCTAGAAATGCCCGGCAATTCTTTAGTGATACCATTTCGGACACAACTAGTACATTCCAAAATAACTCTGACTCTGACATCTTTACCCTTTGCCATGAACCTCCTTTAGATTTTGGATCGACTTAACTTAACCTTTATATTTTCGATCCGAATAGAAAAAAAATGAATAGAAGTTACTAACTATAAATTCAATTTCTAAAAATTTCGTTGTAATTTGTAATTAATATTAATAGAGTATATTATAGTAATATAATAATTAAGTAATACAATTTTTTTTTTAATTCTCAATTATTCCTATCCTAATACCAGTATTTTTTATTTTATTTAAATATCTTCTTTCTATGCTATGATTTCGTGGAGCCTGCCCTAGACTGGATCTAGATTTCCATTTCTGTTCTCCCAAATTCGATCTCGGATCCGCCGGATTTTTGCCGAGTTCAATACATTTTTTTCTTTCCTATCTTAAAGAACTAAAAAAGAGGGGCGAAATAAATTTGAGTCACGTCACATAAAATTATATCTCTAATTTTCTTTATTTTTCGCATATCAATAACTAGACTAGAATGAAAAAAAGGGGAATGACAAGGCATCTGGGAATAAACGATTAATCTCTATCAATAGACCCGCTAAAGACCCAAACCAGAGAGTAGTTAGCACAGGTGCCGTGGAGAGATATGTTTTTATATCTCGCATTGAAAATCCTCCTCCTGTATTGTTTATTTTATTGTAATACATATACATATATTATATAATATATTATATTATATGGTCAGATGCCGTAGTTCAAGATCATTTTTCTTTATTTTTACGCATAATTCCTAAAGGATATGTACAATGAACCTGTAGATAAGATTTTCTTGTCCCCAAAAAAGAAAAAGATGACCCCCTCTTCCTGAGCATTATTGATCAATATTCATTTTTTTTTTTCTATGTTAGGTTTCAGATGTATATAATTGAATTGTTTTATAAAAAAAAAAGAAGAAATGGCAAGAAAATTGTATATAGATCGAGGATAAAATCACAATGTGGAAAACAAGAAAGGGATGTTTTACAATGACACTGTAAAACAATTTTGAAAAGGGATGTGGCGCAGCTTGGTAGCGCGTTTGTTTTGGGTACAAAATGTCACAGGTTCAA